ATCCCACAAACAAAGGAATTGTACAGTACGAAATAACATAAAAACGGATTCATTAAAATAAAAAGGAAGACCTTTTACTCATACTCAAATTGTTTCGTTTTGACAGGAATCAATAAAAAAAAAAAAATCCGGGGGACGGTTCATGAATTTGAAATCAATCTATGGGTTAAGAAGTTGGAGTAAGGAGTTGTTGTTGAAAAATCTAAAACTGGAAAGGCATTTTAGAATTTTTATGAAAATTGAATAATGATCTAAAGATATCCATTAAACACAGTCTAAAAAAATGGATCAATCGTTGAATTCGTTTCAATTGCGAGATTAAATCCGGTATAAATATTAGAAAGGGCGGAAACCCCATCTTCGCAAACATGAATAGATATATCTTTATTTTACAATTTTTCACAAAAAAAATTTATGCGGAAGGATTTGTCTTTGATGAAAAGTTTTCTATTTTTAGAGTTCAATTTTTTAATAATTTTAATTCTTAATTCAATGTAGATACCTATCCAAAATAATATGAAGGACTCACTATTAACTCGGTTTTTTGGCCATAATCATTATGTAGGAGAGGTGGCCGAGTGGTTCAAGGCGTAGCATTGGAACTGCTATGTAGACTTTTGTTTACCGAGGGTTCGAATCCCTCTCTTTCCGTACTCTTCACCTAATTCACCAATGTTACTGACTGCAATGCATCAAATAAGAATGTATACTCCAACAGTTAGACCTTTCTTTTCTTTGCTATCGATTATGTATTTCTAATCCAAATCTTCTGTGGTACGAAAAATACTGGGAAAAATGGACAAGGAATGAAAATCCCCTACCGATCTATGATACATGAATGAGATCAAAATCCCCAGATCAAACCCCTTACCTTACTTACCCCGGGTCCCTTTACTTAAGCCAAAATGGAGAGGTCAAAATTGTCCGAACCCTTGTTATTTTAGTTGGGGTTAAGTCTGACGAGAGTAATATTCTACAACTAGCAATTCATTTATTTTCAAACCGACCCATTTACTATCTATTATTTGATTGACGAATCCTTCATATTGGAATGGGTGAAGAGTCAAATGGTTTGGCAACTCCTCGCGGGGGGATGAATCAAGATAATTTTGAATCAGAGCCCTAGATTTTTGCTCATCCCTCACTGTAATAATATCTCGGGGTTTACAGCGATAACTTGGTATATCTACTATACGACCATTAACTAAAATATGTCTATGGTTAACTAATTGGCGGGCTTGAGGAATAGTCGAAGCCATACCCAATCGAAAAAGGATGTTATCCAAACGCATTTCAAGTAATTGTAGTAAAACCTGACCTGTTGATCCTTTGGCTTTTCCGGCGATACGAACGTATTTAAGTAATTGTTGTTCTGTAAGACCATAATGAAAGCGCAATTTTTGTTTTTCTTCTAAACGAATACGATATTGAGATTTTTTTCCGGGGCGCGATTGGTTTCTAAGATCGCTTCCGGCTCTAGGCTTTTTACTAGTTAGTCCCGGTAAAGCCCCCAGACGACGGATTTTTTTGAAACGAGGCCCTCTGTAACGTGACATAAAGACTCCTTATTTTTTATGAAATTTCATAAAACAAAATTAAAACTAAACTAAAATATGATAAATTAATCGAAATTTACTGAAGTATTGTATTACAAAGAATAATTAGAGGAATTGTATCAATATCCGGACCTTATTGTATATAAATAATTGTATTATATAAATTATAAATAAAAAGAATTTAAAATAATAATAAAAAAAATTCAGGGTTCTTTTCTTGATTGATTTGTTCTACAGAGACCGAACTCCTCCAATCCCATTTTTATTCATAATTGGAAGTTCCTACGAGATGATAGGGTGACCCTTGGGAAAAGGGAAAGAAGTTTTTCGCTTTGATTTCACATTATCAATTATGTAAAAAATAAAAAATCAAACAAACGGAGAAAAGCCGGCTATCGGAATCGAACCGATGACCATCGCATTACAAATGCGATGCTCTAACCTCTGAGCTAAGCGGGCTCACATAACATAAATTGTACACGTATACTAATTTAGTAAACTACTGAGATATTAACTGTTCATTCTTAGCTATTTCATAAGAAATATGATATATAGAAAAATATAAATATCAAAAAAAAATAAGGAAGAATAGAAAATATAATTTTATAATTTCCAAACATATTGGATATTTGAATATTATAGAACATACCTATTAATATAGCGATATTATTAAATATCGCGATATTCAATTTTGATCTATTTCTCAAATATATGTTTATCAATAATAAATATCTTAATTAGCTTAATTAGATGGTAAGATTTTTTTTACTATTCTATGTTTACTATTTTTTATTACATAATTTTATTCTATTTCATATATATTTTATATATAGAAATATATATATTTCATTTTAATTTAATTTGAAAATATATTTTAATATTTCATTTTAATTTAATATTTCATTTTAAATAAAATCGAGTAATGGAATTAAGTTTAGAATCTT